TTTTTTTTTTATATAAAAATTATTACAAACGGTTATATATATATATATATATATATATTAAATAATTTAATTTATTAATATAATTAATAATTATATAATTTTTTTTTAAATTAATATTATAATATTAATATATTTTTATTTAAATGAATATAAATTGATAATCTATGATTTAATTTTTAAATTAAATAATAGGAAAAGAAAAAAAGATAGAATATTAATAATTTAATAATTTATATTAAATATTTTAATATAAAAAAAAAAAAAAATTCTATAGTTAATTTATTTATAATAAATATAAATTTTTACAGTTTGAAAAATTTATTTTAAATTTATTTTACATATAAATTTTTGTATTAATTAATTATTATTTTAATAATATTAATTAATTTATTATAGTAATTAATATTAAAGTATTTAAGAAATTAAGATTTAGTAATATAAAAATTAAAAACAAATTTTGTGCCAGCAGTTGCGGTTAAACAAAATTTAAATTAAATTTTATTAGTAATTAATTAATATAATTTATTATACAATAAATATTAAATTATTAGGTGAAATTTTAATTTAATAAAAATTAAAAATTAAAATATGAAATTAATAAATTTTATTAAAAACTAGGATTAGATACCCTATTATTAAAAATTTAAATTAAAAATACTGAAATAGTAAGTAAAAATATTATAATTTATTGAAACTTAAGTAATTTGGCGGTATTTTAGTTCATTTAGAGGAATCTGTTTAATAATTGATAATCCACGAATAAATTTACTTAATTTTTTTATTTTGTATATCGTTGTTAAAAAAATATTTTATAATAATAATAATATTTAAAAGTTTTGAATATAAATTAAATCAGATCAAGATGCAGATTATAATTAAGAATATAATGGATTACAATAAATTTATTTAAATGAATATTAATTTGTAATAATTAATTGAAAGTGGATTTAAATGTAATTTTATTTAGTTTAATAAGATGATTTAAAATTAAAATATGTACATATTGCCCGTCGCTTTCATGAATAAATTGAAATAAGTCGTAACAAAGTAGAAGTACTGGAAAGTGTTTCTAGAAAGATCAAATTAGAGCTTGATATAAAGTATTTCATTTACATTGAAATGATATTGAAATTTTCAATTAATTTGATAAATTAAGAATTAATAAATGAATAATTAATAAAAAAAATTTTAAAGTTAAAAATATATGGGGGTTAAAGTATTTTTAATAGAAAAAATTATTAATTTTATAGTGAATTAGTATTGTGTAAGAATTTTTAAATATATTGAAAATTAATTTTTATGAAAGTAAATTTAATTTATTGTATCTTGTGTATCAGAGTTTATTAAATAAATATGTTTGATAATATATTCTCGAATTTAAAAGAGATAATTAATTAATAAAGTTATTGTGGTAAAAATATTTTAAATAATTAATTTGAAATGAAATGTTAATCGTTTTTAAATATATCTAGTTTTTTTAGAAAAAAATTTAATTTTGTATAGATTTAATTAAAAAATTAATTAATTAATTTTTTAAAATTAATTTATATATAATATTTTAAGGGATAAGCTTTAAAATAAAAATTTATAATTAAATTATATTAAAATTAAAATTTTTAATATTTATATTGTATATAAATTTTATTTTATTATAAATAATTTTAATTAAATAAAAATTTAATATAAAATTTAATTTTTTATAAAAATATAATTTTTAATTATAAAAATTAAAAAATAATGATAAAATTAGTATATTATTTAATATATATATATATATATATATAATTTAGTTAATATAAAAGAAAATTAATATAAAGGAATTCGGCAAAATTAATATTCACTTGTTTATCAAAAACATGTCTTTTTGTATATAATTTAAAGTCTAATCTGCCCACTGATTTTTTTTATTAAAGGGCTGCAGTATATTGACTGTACAAAGGTAGCATAATCATTAGTCTCTTAATTGGTGACTTGTATGAAAGATTGGATGAAATATGAACTGTCTCTATATTAATAGTAGAATTTAATTTTTTAATTAAAAAGTTAAAATATATTTAAAAGACGAGAAGACCCTATAGAGTTTTATAAATATTTTGATTAAGATTATTTATAAGTTTAAAAATTAAAATTAATTTATTTATTTTATTGGGGTGATAGAAAAATATAAATAACTTTTTAATTTTTTTTTACATTAATAATTGGTTATTTGATCCAAAAATTTTGATTATAAGAAAAAATTACCTTAGGGATAACAGCGTAATTTTTTTTTTTAGTTCATATAAGAAAAAGAGTTTGCGACCTCGATGTTGGATTAAGATAAAATTTAAATGCAAAAGTTTAAAATTTTGATCTGTTCGATCATTAAAATCTTACATGATCTGAGTTCAAACCGGTGTGAGCCAGGTTGGTTTCTATCTTTAAATGAAAGAAATATTTTAGTACGAAAGGATCAGATATTTGAATTAAATTTTATTTTTTGAATTTTATTAATTTAAATTACTATTTATAACTATTTTGGCAGATAAATGTAATGGTTTTAGAAATCATAAATATATAAAATTTTTATATAGATAGTAATTATAATAAAAGATTTATTGATGGTTTTTGTAGGGTTTGTTATTTTATTAGTAGGGGTATTAATTGGAATAGCTTATTTAACTTTATTGGAGCGTAAGTTGTTAGGTTATATTCAAATTCGTAAAGGTCCTAATAAGGTGGGGTTTATTGGGATTTTACAACCTTTTTCTGATGCTATTAAGTTATTTTCTAAAGAACAAACTTATCCTAGATATTCTAATTATTTATCTTATTATTTTTCTCCAGTGGTTAGATTTATTTTATCTTTATTTATTTGATTAATTATACCTTATTGTTTTAATTTAGTTAATTTTAATTTGGGTGTTTTATTTTTTTTATGTTGTTCTAGAATAGGGGTTTATACAGTTATAGTGGCTGGTTGATCTTCAAATTCTAATTATTCTTTATTAGGGGGGTTGCGAGCAGTAGCTCAAACAATTTCTTATGAAGTTAGATTATCATTAATTATATTGTCTAGAGTTATTATAATTATAGGTTTTAATTTAGTAGATTTTAGAGTTTATCAAGATTTTATTTGGTTTATTTTTATAATATATCCTTTAGGATTATGTTTAATTTCCTCTATATTAGCGGAAACTAATCGAACTCCTTTTGATTTTGCTGAAGGGGAAAGAGAGTTAGTATCTGGGTTTAATATTGAGTATAGAAGAGGTGGATTTGCTTTGATTTTTATAGCTGAATATACTAGAATTTTATTTATAAGATTATTTTATGTGTTATTATTTATAGGGGGATATGAGTTGACTTTTTTTTTTTATTTAAAATTAGTTTTATTAGCTTTTATTTTTGTTTGGGTTCGAGGTACTTTACCTCGTTATCGTTATGATAAATTAATATATTTAGCTTGAAAGAGATATTTACCTATTTCTTTAAATTTTTTATTATTTTTTATTGGAGTAAAAATTTTTTTATTTTAATAAAATATTTTTAGTATAAATTAATAGAATAATAATTCTTTCTTAAGTTTTCAAAACAAATGCTTATACAAGCTCATTAATTAGTTGAAAATTAAATTATCTCATATTTTTCTAATAAAAGGTATAAAAATGAAATAAGAAAAATATATAACAGTAAGAATTTGCCCAGTGATAATATAAGGATCTTCAACAGGTCGAGCACCAATTCAAGTAAGTAGTATAATAATTACTACTAATGTTCAAAATATTATTTGATTAATAGGGTAAAATTGGATTCCTTGAATTTTCTTGTTGAAAGTAAAAGGTAAAATCATAAAAATTAAAATAGATAAGAATAATGCAATTACACCTCCTAATTTATTAGGGATTGATCGTAGAATAGCATAAGCGAATAAAAAATATCATTCAGGTTGAATATGAATAGGAGTTACTAAAGGGTTAGCAGGGATAAAATTATCAGGATCCCCTAGTAAGTATGGATTAGTTAATGTTAATGTAATTAATATTATTATTATGATAATAAATCCTATTAAATCTTTAAAAGTAAAATATGGGTGAAATGGGATTTTATCTAAATTACTGTTAATTCCTAAAGGGTTATTTGATCCTGTTATATGAAGGAATAGTAAATGAATTATAGTTATTATTAAGATAATGAATGGAAATAAAAAATGAAAAGTATAAAATCGAGTTAGTGTTGCATTATCTACAGCAAATCCACCTCAAATTCAATTTACTAACATAGTTCCTAAATAAGGTAAAGCTGATAATAAATTAGTAATTACTGTAGCCCCTCAAAATGATATTTGTCCTCATGGTAATACATATCCTATAAATGCGGTTATTATTAGAATTAGTAAAATAATTACCCCTACTATTCATGTATATTTTAAATTAAAAGATTCATAATAAATTCCTCGACCAATATGAATGTAAATACAGATAAAAAAAAATGATGCTCCATTAGCGTGAAGGGTTCGAATTAACCACCCATAATTTACATTTCGACAAATATAATTAACTCTATAAAACGCTAATTCAATATTAGCTGTATAATATATTGTTAAAAATAATCCTGTTACAATTTGGGTAATTAAACATAATGCTAGTAAAGAACCAAAATTTCATCAAATGGAAATGTTTGAAGGAGAAGGTAAATCAATTAAAGACCCATTAATAATTTTTAAAATTGGATGTGTTTTTCGGATTGGGATAAATTTGTTTATCATTTGTTAATTAATTTATTAATCGTAAAGGTCCATAGAAAATGTTGGTAATTTTCACTACAGCAATTAAGGTGATAAATAAGTATAAAATTATTATTATTATTAATTTAAAAGTTTGATTATTATATAATTTGGATAAATTAATTGAATTTTCATTATTAATTAATAAAAAATTTATGAATTTATTCATTTCTAAATTAAAGTTAATATTATTAATTAGATTAAATTTTATTATTGTTATGATAATAATAATGGTAATTGAAAAAATCATTAATATTAATATTTTAAAATTAAGAGAGATTTTGAATATTTCATTTGAGGCAATTCTTGATACGTAAATAAATAATACTAATAAACCCCCTAAAAAAGTTAAAAATAAAATATAAGAAAATCAATAAGTTTTAATTAATATTCCTGTAATTATACAAGTTAAAATAGTTTGGAATAAAATTATTAATCCTATTGATAGTGGGTGGTTTAGGAAAAACATAATTAATGAGATAAATATTAAATTTAAAGATAAAAATATTATAATTTCAAAGAATAGTTTATTAAAAATAATAATTTTGGAGATTATAGATAAAGTATTTACTTTTTCTTTGAAGTTTTTAAAGAAATTCTTAATTTTGGTTTACAAGACCAATGTTTTATTTAAACTATAAAAACTAATGTTAGTTAATTTATGATTATGTATGTTTATTATATATTTAATTGGGAATTTAATTTTTGTTTCTAAACATAAACATTTATTAATTGTATTATTAAGATTAGAGTTTATTGTTTTAAGAATTTTTTTTTTTTTAGTAATATATTTAACTTATTTGGAAAATAGAATATATATATTAATAGTCTTTTTAGTTTTTTCAGTTTGTGAGGGGGCTTTAGGATTATCAATTTTAGTTTCGATAATTCGTAGTCATGGTAATGATTATTTTCAAAGATTTAATTTGTTGTAAATGATAAAATTTTTATTTATAATTATTTTTATAATACCTTTATGTTTTAAAAAAAATATATTTTGAATGGTTCAAATAATAATATTTTTATTGATATTTTTATTTATAAATTTGAATATTAATATTATAAGTTATTCTAATTTAAGATATATAATTTCTTGTGATATTATGTCATTTGGTTTAATTTTATTAAGAATTTGAATTTGTATTTTAATATTAATAGCTAGAGAAAATTTATTTAAAATTAATTATTATGTAGAATTTTTTATATTTAATTTAATTTTTTTATTATTAATATTATTTTTAACATTTTCAATGATAAATTTATTTATGTTTTATTTTTTTTTTGAGGGTAGATTAATTCCTACATTAATATTAATTGTGGGTTGAGGTTATCAACCTGAACGAATTCAAGCTGGGATATATTTATTATTTTATACTTTATTTGCTTCATTACCTTTATTATTAGGTATTTTTTATGTTTACAATGAAATAAATAGAATGATAATTTATTTTATAAAATTTATAAATTTTGATTTATATTTATTATATTTAATTATAATTTTAGCTTTTTTAGTAAAAATGCCTATATACTTTGTTCATTTATGATTACCCAAAGCTCATGTAGAAGCTCCTGTTTCAGGTTCTATAATTTTGGCTGGTATTATGTTAAAATTAGGGGGTTATGGGTTATTACGGGTTTTTATTATAATGGAGAAAATTAGAATAAAATTAAATTTAATTTGATTAGTTGTTAGATTAGTGGGTGGTTTTTACATTAGATTAAAGTGTTTTTCTCAGGTTGATATTAAGTCTTTAATTGCTTATTCTTCAGTAGCTCATATAAGAATTGTTATTAGTGGTATTATAACTTTAAATTATTGGGGTTATTTGGGTTCTTATATTTTAATAATTGGTCATGGGTTATGTTCTTCAGGTATATTTTGTTTAGCTAATATTAATTATGAACGTTTACATAGACGAAGATTATATATTAATAAGGGTATAATAAATTTTATACCTTCAATGAGATTATGGTGATTTTTATTATTATCATCTAATATAGCAGCTCCTCCCTCATTAAATTTAGCAGGAGAAATTAGATTAATTAATAGATTAGTAGGGTGATCTTGGTTAACTATAATTATATTAATAATAATTTCATTTTTTAGAGCGGGCTATAGTTTATATTTATATTCTTATACACAATTTGGAAAATATTATATGGGGATTTATAGATTTTATACTGGATTATCTCGGGAATATTTATTATTAATTTTACATTGATTACCTTTAAATTTATTAATTATAAAAATTGATTATGTTATAATTTGATTATACTTAAATAATTTAAATAAAAAATATTGATTTGTGGAGTCAAAAATATGATAATTCATTTTAGGTTATTTTTTATAAAAAATATTCAATTTGTTTTTTAAGATTTTTTTTTTTATTTATAATAAGAATATTTATGTTTTTTATAATAATTTATTTTGTTATAAATAATATGGTTATTTTTTTAGAGTGGGAAGTTATTTCTTTTAATTCAATTAAAATTACAATGTCAATTTTATTTGATTGAATATCTTTATTATTTATAATATTTGTTTTATTAATTTCATCAGTGGTAATTTATTATAGAAAAAGTTACATAAGATCAGAATTAAATCTGAATCGATTTATTATTTTAGTTTTACTTTTTGTTTTTTCAATAATTTTATTAATTATTAGTCCTAATATTATTAGAATTTTATTAGGATGGGATGGTTTAGGTTTAGTTTCTTATTGTTTAGTTATTTATTATCAAAATATTAAATCTTATAATGCAGGTATATTAACTGCTTTATCAAATCGAATTGGGGATGTTTTTATTTTAATGGTTATTTCTTGAATGTTAAATTATGGGAGTTGAAATTATGTTTTTTATTTAAATTTTATAAGAAATGATCATGAGATGAAAATTATTGGAGTTATAATTATTTTAGCAGCTATAACTAAAAGAGCTCAAATTCCATTTAGATCTTGATTGCCTGCGGCTATAGCAGCTCCTACTCCTGTTTCAGCTTTAGTTCACTCATCAACTTTAGTTACTGCTGGGGTTTATTTGTTAATTCGATTTAATTTGCTATTAGAAAATATATTTTTTTTAAAAATTTTATTGTTATTATCAGGTTTAACTATATTTATGTCTGGGGTTTCAGCTAATTATGAATTTGATTTGAAAAAAATTATTGCTTTATCTACTTTAAGTCAATTAGGATTAATAATAAGAATTTTAAGAATAGGAATACCAGATTTAGCTTTTTTTCACTTATTAACTCACGCTATATTTAAGGCATTATTATTTATATGTGCGGGGATAATTATTCATATAATAAATGATATACAAGATATTCGATTTATAGGTGGGATTAGAAATTTTTTACCATTAACTTCTTTATGTATAAATATTTCTAATTTGGCACTTTGTGGTATTCCCTTTTTAGCAGGGTTTTATTCTAAGGATTTATTATTAGAAATAGTTTCAATAAGAAATTTAAATATGTTTATTTATTTATTATATTATATTTCCACTGGATTGACTATATTTTATACTATTCGTTTAATTATATATTTAATAGTAAATAATTATAATTTAATATCAATTTATAATTTATATGAGGAAGATTATATTATATTAAAAAGTATATTTGTATTATTATTTATAAGATTAATTAGAGGTTCAATATTAATATGATTAATTTTTTATGATCCTTATATAATTTATTTGCCTTTTAATATAAAAATGATAGTTATTTATGTTAGATTAATAGGGGTATTTATAGGTTATTTAATTAGAAAGATGGATATTTATTCTATTAATAAATTTATTTTAACTTATAATTTAAGAAATTTTTTATGTTTAATATGATTTATACCAAATTTATCTACATATGGATTAAATTTTTATTTTTTAAAATTAAGTCAAAATTTATTAAAAAATTTAGATATGGGTTGAAGAGAGATATATAGAGGACAAGGAATTTTTAATATTTTAAAAAGTTATACAATTTTTTATAATTTTTTTCAAATAAATAATTTTAAAATTTATTTATTTAGATTTATTATATGAATAATAATTTTTTTATTGATTTATTTTATATATTTAAATAGCTTATATTAGAGTATAATATTGAAGATATTAGGGAGATTTATTAATCTTTAAATATTTATAAAAAAAATTAAATTTTATTTTTACAATGAAAATGTAGTGTTTTTTTTAAACTATATAAATAAAATAAAAAAGAAATATTAATGGAATTAAACCACTAAAAATTAAGTTAGCAGCTTAATTTTAAACTTTATATTTCTAATTAATTGGAATAATAATTCAATTTTATCATTAACAGTGATATACCTCTTTTTTTGGTTTCAATTAATAAATAAGGGGATTTATTATCCCAATTTTTTAAGTCGAAATTAAATGCAAAATTGCTTCTTATTTTAAGATATATTGAAAATAACAATATTTTTTGAATGCAAATCAAATGTTTTAATAAACTAAAATCCTTAATTAGTTCAATTAAGTATATTTTGGTTTCACTCGTGGTATAAACCTAGTAAAAGAATAATAATAAAGAAAAAATTAATTTTAAATCAAATTGAAAAATTAACTAATTTAAAAATGGGAATAATAGGGAAAATTAATGCGATTTCTACATCAAAAATTAAAAAAATTACGGTAATTAAAAAAAAATGTAATGAAAAAGGAATTCGTGCTGAAGATTTAGGGTCGAATCCACATTCAAATGGGGAGCATTTTTCTCGATCTATAAAAGATTTTTTAGATAATATAATTGATAATAATATTAAAATATTTGAAATTATAATAATAATAATAATTAAGTAAACTATTAATATGATTATTTATATTAAAAATAAATTAAACTTTTTGATTGGAAGTCAAATATACTAAATATATTATATAAATAATTAATTTCCCCATCAATAAATAGAAATATAAAGGAATAATCAAACTACATCGACAAAATGTCAATATCATGCTGCAGCTTCAAATCCAAAATGGTGATTATTAGAAAAATGATTATTTAAATGACGAATTGTGCAGATTAATAGAAAAATAGTTCCAATTATTACATGAAGACCGTGAAATCCTGTTGCTATAAAGAATGTAGATCCATAAACTCTATCGGCAATAGTAAAAGGTGCTTCAATATATTCATATGCTTGAAGAATAGTGAAGTAAATTCCTAAAATAACTGTTAAAAATAATCCTTGAGTTGTTTGAGAAAAATTATTTTCTATTAGTGCATGATGGGCTCAAGTAACTGTAACTCCTGAGGTAATTAAAATAATAGTATTAAGTAAAGGAATTTGAAATGGATTAAATGCAATAATACTAATAGGAGGTCATATAGCTCCAATTTCAATATTAGGGGAGAGACTTCTATGGAAAAAAGCTCAAAAAAAAGATAAAAAGAAAAAAATTTCTGAAATAATAAATAAAATTATTCCTCATCGTAACCCTTTTGTTACTATAATGGTGTGTTTACCTTGAAGAGTTCCTTCTCGACAAATATCTCGTCATCATTGATATATAGTTAAAATAATAATAAAATATCCTAAAACTAATAAACTTATATTAAAATTATGGAATCATTTTACTATTCCTGTTACTAATGTTATAACTCCAATTGCCCCAGTTAAAGGTCAGGGGCTATAATCTACTAAATGAAAGGGGTGGTTGTGTGTTATTTTCATTAATTAACTTCTCTAGAGTAAAGTGTTCTTAAAATAGCAATAACGTAGGATTGAATAACTGCTACTGCTGATTCTAAAACTAATAAAAGAATTTGAATTATAATTAATATTATAACTATATATGATGGTATATTAGATCCTGTTCTTCTTAATAAAGTTATTAATAAATGTCCAGCAATTATATTAGCTGTTAATCGAACTGCTAAAGTTCCAGGACGAATAATATTTCTAATAGTTTCAATTATTACTATAAATGGTATAAGAATACTAGGAGTTCCTTGTGGAATTATATGTCTAAATATATGTTGAGTATTATTAATTCAACCGAAAAATATGAATCTTAATCAAAGGGGTAATGATAAAGAAAGGGATAAAGTTAAATGACTAGTACTAGTGAAAATATAAGGGAATAATCCTAAAAAATTATTGAATAATACAAAAGTAAATATGGAAATAAAAATAAAAGTTGATCTTCTAGAATTAATATTATTTCCAAGTAAGGTTTTAAATTCATTATAAAGTTTATTTAAAATAAAATTTCAAAATATATAAAATCGATTAGGGATAAGTCAAAATCTGTAAGGTAAAAATATTAATCCAATTATAGTTCTTAATCAATTTAAAGGTAAGTTAAATAAATTAGTTGAAGGATCAAAAATAGAAAATAGATTAGTTATCATTTTCAGAGAAGGTTTTTTAAATTAATTTTATTTTTTTTTAATCTAGTTTTTATTTTAATAGAAAAAATATAATAATTTATAATATTAAATATTAAAAAAATACAAAGAAAAAAAAAAAAAGAGATTATTCAATTAATTGGTATTATTTGAGGGATAAAAGAATATTACTTATGTAATAATTTAAATTTGACATATTTATGTTATTTATTAACTAATTCTTTCATTAGAAGTAATTGCTAATTTACTATAAAATGGTTTAAGAGACCAGTACTTGCTTTCAGTCATCTAATGAAGAGTAATTATTAATTCAATTAATAAAATTTTTAATTGAAATTCTTTCAATAACAATAGGTATGAATCTATGATTAGCTCCACAAATTTCAGAACATTGTCCGTAGAAAATTCCTGGTCGATTAATAAAGAAATTAGTTTGATTTAATCGACCAGGGTTAGCATCTACTTTTACCCCTAAAGAGGGAATAGTTCAAGAGTGGATAACATCAGTGGCAGTTACTATAATTCGAATTTGATTATTTATAGGTAATACAATTCGATTATCAACATCTAAAAGACGAAAGTTATTTGGTACTATTTCATTTATTGGGATTATGTAGGAATCAAATTCAATATTTTTGAAATCTGAATATTCATAACTTCAATATCATTGATGTCCAATAGATTTTAAGGTAATAAGAGGGTTATTTAATTCATCTAATAAATAAAGTAACCGTAATGATGGTAATGCAATAAAAATTAAAGTAATAGCTGGTAAGATAGTTCAAATTAATTCAATTATTTGTCCTTCTAATAGAAATCGATTAGTAAATTTATTAAAAAATAAGTTAATTATTAAATAACCCACTAAAATAGTAATTATTAATAAAATAATTAAAGTATGATCATGAAAAAAGATAATTTGTTCTATTAAAGGGGATGCACTATTTTGAAAATTAAGATTAGATCATGTTGCGATTTCTAAAAAAAGGATAAATCCTTTATAAATGGGGTTTAAATCCATTACATATAATCTGCCATATTAGAAATTTCTTATAATAGGAAGTTCGCTATATGAATGTTCAGCTGGAGGTAAATTTTGGAATCATTCAATAGAGGAGGATAAATTTAAAGTAAATAAAATAGTTCGTTGATTAATTATAGATTCTCAGGTAATAATGATAATAAATATAATAGCTAATAGAGAAATATATGATCCTAGTGATGAAATAATATTTCAAGAAATATAAATATCAGGGTAATCTGAGTATCGTCGAGGTATACCTGCTAATCCTAAGAAATGTTGAGGAAAGAAGGTTAAATTAACTCCAATAAATATAGAAAAAAATTGAATTTTTAATATAAAAGGGTTTATAGATAATCCTGTAAATAATGGGTATCAATGAACAAATCCTGCTAAGATTGCAAATACTGCTCCTATAGATAATACATAATGAAAGTGGGCTACTACATAATAAGTATCGTGCAATCTAACATCAATAGAAGAATTAGCTAAAATTACACCCGTTAATCCTCCTACAGTGAATAAAAATACAAACCCTAATCTTCATAATATAGATGGTCTATAATTAATTTGAGTTCCATGTAATGTTGCTAATCAACTGAAAATTTTAATTCCTGTTGGTACAGCAATAATTATAGTAGCTGATGTAAAATAAGCTCGAGTGTCAATATCTATACCTACTGTAAATATATGATGAGCTCATACAACGAATCCTAATAAACCAATTGCTATTATAGCATAAATTATTCCTAAACATCCAAATGTTTCTTTTTTTCCTCTTTCTTGGGAAATAATATGAGAAATTATACCAAACCCAGGTAAAATTAAAATATAAACTTCAGGATGTCCAAAGAATCAAAATAAGTGTTGGTATAGAATTGGATCTCCTCCTCCAGCAGGATCAAAAAATGAAGTATTTAAATTTCGATCTGTTAATAATATAGTAATAGCTCCCGCCAACACAGGTAAAGATAAAAGTAATAATAAAGCTGTAATTCCAACAGCTCACACAAATAAAGGTAATTGATCAAACGTTAAACCATTTAATTTTATATTAATAATAGTAGTAATAAAATTAATTGCTCCTAAAATGGAGGAAATTCCAGCTAAATGTAAAGAAAAAATAGCTAAATCAACAGATCTTCCCCCATGGGCAATATTAGAGGATAAAGGAGGGTAAACTGTTCATCCTGTTCCTGCTCCATTTTCTACAATTCTTCTTGAAATAAGAAGAGTTAAAGAAGGGGGTAATAATCAGAAACTTATATTATTAAGTCGAGGAAAGGCCATATCAGGGGCTCCTAATATTAAAGGTACTAATCAGTTACCGAATCCTCCGATTATAATAGGTATAACTATAAAAAAAATTATAATAAAAGCATGGCTAGTTACAATAGTATTATAAATTTGATCATCTCCAATTAAAGATCCAGGGTTTCCTAATTCAGCTCGAATTAATAATCTAAGAGAAGTTCCAACTATTCCAGATCAAATACCAAAAATAAAATATAATGTTCCAATATCCTTATGATTTGTTGAAAAAAGTCATTTTCGCAAAATAAAAATAAAATGGCTGAGTTAAAAGCGATAAATTGTAAATTTATTAACGAGAATATTTCTCTTTTATTATAAGTCTTATAGTCAATTATGATATAAAATTGCAAATTTTAAGGGGTAAATTAATAAATACTAAGGCTTAAAGATATAATTCTTTATAAATAATTTTGAAGATTATTAGTTTTTTTAACTTAAAACCTTAAAAATAAAAAAAAGTTCTAATAATTATACCTGATATAGATAAAAAAGAAATTATATTGATAAAATATACATATTTATTTTTAATAAAAATTTTTATTCATTTTAATTTTATATAATTAAATATAAATGAGGAGTAAATGATTCGAATATAGAAAAATAATAAAATTAAACTTATTATAATTAATGTAAAGCAAATAAAAAATAATTTATTTAATAATATAAAATTAATAATAATTCATTTAGGGAAAAATCCAATAAAAGGAGGTAGACCTCCTAATGAAAGAAAATTAATTAAAAAAAAAATTTTAATAGAATATTTTATGTTAGAATTATATAATTGATTAATATAATATAAGTTTATTATAAAAAATAAAAAACATATTATTCTGATTAAATAAGCATATATTAAAAAATAAAATATTCATAAATTTTCTCTAATTATTATAGCTATAATTATTCAAGATAAATTATTAATTGAAGAAAATGCTATTAATTTTCGTAAAGATACTTGATTAAATCCTCCGATAGCTCCAATAATAGCATTAAAAATAATAATAAGAATAATGAAATTCATATTAAAATAATAAGACAATAAAATTATGGGGGTAATTTTTTGTCAAGTTATTAAGATGAAATTATTTATTCAAGATAACCCTTCTACCACATTAGGAAATCAAAAATGAAAAGGGGCAGAACCTATTTTTATTAGTAAGGAGGAGTTAATTATAATAGAAATAGCAATATTATAATCAAAATTTTTAAAAAAAATTATTTTTATAATAATAGAAAATAAAAAATTAATTGAAGCAATAGATTGTGTTAGAAAATATTTTAATGATGCTTCAGATGCTAACATATTATTATGGTTGGAAATTAATGGAATAAATCTCAATAAATTAATTTCTAACCCAATTCAACATCCAAACCAAGAATTAGAGGAAATAGAAATAAAAGTTCTAAAAAATAATATAAATAAAAAAAATATTTTATTTGAGTTAATGTTGAAGAAAATATAAAATATAAAAATATGTTTAATAGAAATTTATAAATTTCAAAGTATATTTTAGTGTAAGAAGCACAATAATTTTTGATGTTATTAGGTATAGTTTAATTCTATAAAATATAAATAATAAAGGTAAAATTTTACTTAATTTATCCTATCAGAATAACCCTTTAATCAGGCACTTTATTTTTTAAAAAAAAGGATTTCCTTTATAGTTGGGGTATGAACCCAAAAGCTTAAATTAGCTTATTTTTAA